AAGTACAAGTATTCAAGGTAGGATCTACCCTTGTTCCTCAGTAGCTCAGTGGTAGAGCGGTCGGCTGTTAACCGATAGGTCGTAGGTTCGAATCCTACTTGGGGAGATCCGAGTCGAATGGTCAAATATATCTTTACCAAGTATAAGACGCGGGTTCGAATCCTACTTGGAGCGGGGAGATCCGAGCCGAATGGTCAAATATATCTTTACCAAGTATAAGACGCGGGTTCGAATCCTACTTGGAGCGGGGAGATCCGAGCCGAGTGGTCAAATATATCTTTGCCAAGTATAAGACGCGGGTTCGAATCCTACTCGGAGCGGGGAGAGTCGAGTCGAATTGTCAAATCCCTCTTTGCCAAGGAGAAAGCACGGATTCGATTCCCGCTATCCGCCCATACTTACAAGAAAGTAATATACTAGAAATAACAAAGAGAAAAAATTCACCATTCTAGTAATTCTTCTATGGATTCGTTCGAATTATTAGTGGATTAGTTCTTACTAAAAGAATAAAGAATGGAATGAAAGGCTTTGACCCTTAGGAGACCTATCTTTGTTTCTATTGCAAAAGATCTTCTTGTATCAAATTCTGTTTGAAAATAGATGCAGAATTGATTCTTAGATTCTAGAAGGTATCGAGAAAACTACTTGACAGTCATGTCTGTTTGTGATTTTCTCGTATATTATCGAATTGAATGGAAAACAAATACAAAGTAAAATTTTTCTATTTTTTAAGAGAACTCTGCATATGGGACCAATAAATAACAATAACTTCCACAAAAACTTCCACAAATATTTCAGTGGAGGACCGGATTTGCTTTGCCTGATGACCGAAGCTCCCTTGATCGTCCAGTGGTTAAGAGCTAGAATCGAGGGAGAACCAGAATGAAAAGTTAGTCGTATGAATGTCAGTCAGTCCAGGACAGAGCAGGTTTTGGGAGTAATATCTGTTTTTATAGAAAGGGATCCTAATCAACCACGGAATCCCAATATCTATAAAGACATAGACAAGTTGAAGGCAGGGGAAGAATTCTTGTTGTTATTACGAGAGATCCAGGCCGGTTGGGAGGGTACCGATTCGGATTAGACATGCTCCACCTCCACCGTTCATGATATTTTCAGTAAGGAGCCGGCCACAAAACTTGAAGTAATGAGCCTCCCTCCCTTATTGGGAGGCTCGTTACTTCAATTATGGTGTGAAGGTATTATATAGTCGTCCCCGGTAAAGGGTAGAAGAATGGGACTTATTATGGGACATGCAATGCATTATTGTACTACGATTTCTTTGAAAAGGTCTTCTTAGTGAATTATGGCGATTTCATGGTTTGATTACGAAAGATCGGAATCAAATACTCATACTAAGAACTTGAAATGAATCCATTTTGTGTTATTGCGATTTCATCGTTTGATTCCGAAAGATCGTAATCAAATACTCATACTAAGAACTTTACAAGATTCGAATCTCATTCACTTTCTTATTTACTATAATTCTGGAAAATTCAATATCACTAACTATTTTTTTCTTTTAGTTGCACCTAGGAGGTTTCTATATGAGGGCCATACATAATCCTTTCAAACACTTAATAGAGACGCTGCCGATCATCTGGTGGCCTGTTGTCGTTTTTTCATTCATTTTCATGTATACCTTGTTGGAAGATTGGCTCGAAAAAACCCTATGGTTACCGATGATCTACCATAGGCGTCTGCTGGGTTCGCTTTATATTGCAGTAGTCATAACAATTTGCTTCCCGCAAACCGTTTATGACCTGCTGATGGTGGGAGTCGATCTGGTTCTATTCGCATGCAAATGGCTTGCTTCTTTTTATTTAGATCTTTCCAAATGGCTCATCCAATTTTGGATCCAAATAGGATTTTTGGAAATGCAGCCGAAAGAAATTCCAATGTATACTGTTTGGAGAGTGAGATGGAATACCACCATCTTCTGGGGGAGGGTAAGGATAAGGATAGTCGTGTCGATCGGTCCTGACACTTTCGTGGCTATTTGGAGGAAGCTTCGCCGATTCCTATGGCGCCGATGATATAAAGGTTTCCTCGGTATTGTTCTCGAAGATCTCCACGAAACGTTTTATTGGAGTTCCAAGGTGTGAAAGTAAACTGCATAGTTTTTTGATTCAAAAATAGAATATTAATGTGATTTCGTACATACCGAATACTTGCACTTTAGGAAGAGAAAGGGGGGTCCATGTTCAGAAACAGAAGCAGCATATTCGGCAGCAGCCCGAAAAGAATGTCCACAAGACTAATTCTATTTAAATCACCCCACCCAGATGGAAGTGATCCAATCTCCCCTAATGGAGATGACACTACGCGTCGTTGGATCAATTATGATGACAATGCGCGTCGTTGGATCAATTATGATGATAATACACGAAAGATTGGGTCTAGATCGGGAAGCGTGTTTGCAATTCCAACAAAGAAAAAAAAACTCGCCAGACTGGAGGATGAATACATCTTGTTGAGAGAGACATTGGAAGAATTGATCAGACAAAGTCTTTCGAAGGGACTAATAGAGGAAAAGGAAGTCCATCTTCAGATGGGGTGTTTTGACCAAGGATTATTCTATTGGTATTGGGCTCTGGAACACGATTTTATCAAGATATTCAGGAGATATCCCGGTCGCGCATGGGAAATTGGGTCCTCTCTCCCTTCTGATCATGAAGAAATGCTTCCAGAGGTTTCAGAGCATAAGAGGAAAATCCGCAAAGCAGAAGAAAATCTGCGGGTGGTCCAGACCTCTCAAGAGATTCGATAAATGCAGCGAATCATTATCTTTCAGCGGATTGCAATGCTCGATTTGAAGATTGCAATCCTCTTTGGGTGTAAAATTGACCTAAAACAGGAAAATAGCTTAGCATCCGATCAAACCAAGCGGTTTTATCAATGTGTAGTCACAATGGAGACGATTCTGAAAAAGGAACTCGATATTCGAACTATTCTTCCTGAACAAGAATAGAATAGTTCAAGTTCCATTTTATTATCTTAAATCTGTTATTGAGAATGCTCATTCAACGAGCATTCTCAATATTATGCCCTGAAGAGGACTCGAACCTCCATGCTCGTGAGCACGAGATTTTGAGTCTCGCGTGTCTACCATTTCACCATCAAGGCGTCTTTCAAGTGAATCGTATTCCATGAATATGATATCTATCTAATGTCATATATTCTATATATGCTAAAGGTATAATGTTGGAGTATTTCTATCGATTGGTCATATAGGCAGTCAGACATCAAATTGCTTCGATTTTCATTATCCGGAGGATACCTTATATATATATCAAAAAAATAGACAATCAAACCAACCTATGGGCAACGAGAAGACACAAATCCTCGGATTTGGAATTGGCACAATGAATCAGAACGAGGTCTTAATGGCACGGAAGAAATCAATCTTCATTTTGAGAACAATTTAGAAAAGATAAGAAACAGAGAAGCGTATCAAGATGACAAATGGGGATCTTATGTAAGTTACCTTGAATATAGACTGGGTCGGTATTTTCGGGAAATCGACGAACTTGAAGCGGAAATCAAGAAACATGAGGAAGAAAAGTTCAATAGCTTCAAAAACCCACGCGAAATCGAAAGGTTGATTTTAGTTAAAAAAATCGGCATTGTAGATTGTAAAATGCCGTTTTACAAAATCGCATATCAGCATCTCCGAGAGAAAGAGTTGAAAGAATCTCTTGATATTAGGATATTTTCTAAGTGAGTAACAACCCTAGAAAAATGATGATTTTCTTTTGTATTTCTTATGGAATTGAAATGAAGTAATGAGCCCCCTCTCTTTATTGGTAGGCTCATTACTTCCAGTTTTTTCTTTCTCAAAATCATTTTATTTTGAGAATTCCATTTGGATAGAATCACAAAGTAGTATATGAATAAATCCCAATTTTGGTGTGTACTAGATTCCAATAACTGGCATAATTATTATTTTGCTATTTTTCCTAATCGGAAAAATCATCCATGAAAAAGAAAGAAAAAAGATAGAAAAATTGTGTTATTTATGGTCAAAAATTCATTCATTTCCAATATTCCACAAGAAGAAAAAGAAGAAAACAAGGGTTCTGTTGAATTTCAAGTATTCAGTTTCACCAATAAGATACGGAGACTTACTTCACATTTAGAATTACACAAAAAAGATTTCTTATCGGAAAGGGGTCTACGAAGAATTCTGGGAAAACGTCAACGGTTGCTGGCTTATTTGTCAAAGAAAAATCGAGTACGTTATAATAAATTAATTGATCAGTTGGATATTCGGGAGCCACAAATTCGTTAATTTCATTGTTTGAATTTTTTTTAGTAGTATTCGATTTTTCATTTTGATGAGCCTCACTTTGAGGAATTCATAGAATAATGAATTCAGGAAGAAAAGATATGACTGTACCGGTTACAAGAAAAGATCTCATGATAATCAATATGGGTCCTCACCACCCATCAATGCATGGTGTTCTGCGACTGATCCTTACTCTCGATGGTGAAGATGTTATTGATTGTGAACCCATATTGGGCTATTTACACAGAGGAATGGAAAAAATAGCGGAAAACCGAACAATTATACAATATCTACCTTATGTAACACGGTGGGATTATTTAGCTACCATGTTCACAGAGGCAATAACCGTAAATGCACCAGAACAATTGGAAAATGTTCAAGTACCTCAAAGAGCTAGCTATATCAGAGTCATTATGCTGGAATTGAGCCGTATAGCTTCGCATTTGTTATGGCTTGGGCCTTTTATGGCAGATATCGGTGCACAAACTCCTTTTTTCTATATTTTCAGAGAAAGAGAATTGATATACAATCTATTCGAAGCCGCCACAGGTATGCGAATGATGCATAATTATTTCCGCATCGGAGGAGTAGCTGCTGATCTACCTTATGGATGGATAGAGAAATGTTTCGATTTCTGTGATTCTTTTTTAACAGGAGTTGTTGAATATCAAAAACTTATTACACGGAATCCCATTTTTTTGGAACGAGTTGAAGGAGTGGGTATTATTGGTGGAGAAGAAGCAGTAAATTGGGGTTTATCAGGGCCAATGTTACGAGCTTCTGGAATCCCATGGGATCTTCGTAAAGTTGATCATTATGAGTGTTACAATGAATTTGATTGGGAAGTCCAATGGCAAAAAGAAGGGGATTCATTAGCTCGTTATTTAGTACGAATTGGTGAAATGAGGGAATCCATCAAAATGATTCAACAGGCTCTAGAAGGAATTCCTGGAGGACCCTATGAGAATTTAGAAGTCCGACGCTTTGATAGAGCAAAGAATTCCAAATGGAATGATTTTGAATATAGATTTCTAAGTAAAAAACCCTCACCCAATTTGGAATTGTCGAAACAAGAACTTTATGTGAGAGTGGAAGCCCCAAAAGGGGAATTAGGAATTTATTTGATAGGAGATAATAGTGTTTTCCCCTGGAGATGGAAAATTCGTCCACCCGGTTTTCTCAATTTGCAAATTCTTCCTCAGCTAGTTAAAAGAATGAAATTGGCTGATATCATGACGATATTAGGTAGTATAGATATCATTATGGGAGAAGTTGATCGTTGAAATGATAATTGATACGACAGAAGTAGAAACTATCAATTCTTTTTCTACATCGGAATTTTTCAAAGAAGTCTATGGACTGATATGGATTGTACCCATTTTGAGCCTGATATTGGGAATTATAATAGGGGTACTAGTAATTGTTTGGTTAGAAAGGAAAATATCTGCAGCGATACAACAACGTATTGGGCCTGAATATGCTGGTCCGTTGGGAATTCTTCAAGCTATAGCAGATGGGACTAAACTACTTTTGAAAGAGGACCTCCTCCCATCTCGAGGAGATATTCGTTTGTTTAGTGTCGGACCCTCTATAGCAGTCATATCAGTTTTACTAAGCTATTTAGTAATTCCTTTTGGCTATCGTCTTGTTTTAGGCGATCTCAGTATAGGTGTTTTTTTATGGATCGCCATTTCAAGTATTGCTCCTATCGGTCTTCTTATGTCAGGATATGGGTCGAATAATAAATATTCTTTTTCAGGTGGTCTACGAGCTGCTGCTCAATCTATTAGTTATGAAATACCATTAACTCTATGTGTATTATCAATATCTCTACGTGTGATTCGTTGAAATATGAGCGTTGACTTCTCTTTCTTCTAGAAATCAAAGCAAAAAAAGAGGTTCAATGTATTGAATAGATATTTTCATTTTGGATTCAGCATTCGGGTTGATGAGTTAAACCAGATAGTTATATGAGTGAAACAAAACAGCTTATCAATTTGTAGTGAGAAGAAAAAATCTCATTCCCTATGTACAAGAATCAAGTTGAAATAAACATAAGCAGTTGAAACTGTTTACCCCAAAATTGTGATTTTTTGATTAGTCATCATATCTTGAAGCGGGTGCAAAAAAAAAGATCAACTGTATGGAGTTTTTACTACTGTCTCCTATGTATTACTATACCGGGGATCAATCAAAAGTCAGTGGACAGTTAGGAACACCAAGGTACACAAAGGATTAGTAATAGAGATAATGTAAGGTATCAAAAGACAGGTTTTTCTACATAAAATGAATCATAATAAGGACTTTCAATTGGTAGAAATGATGAAGTAGTACTTTCCTACGATTCCGATCTAGAGTATGCTCCTATTCACTGATTCAAGAAATGACTATCAAGAACGAATTAATCCTTTATTTTTTTCTCCCCTGAGATAGAAGACCAGGAAAAAAGAAATGCAATGAATAATCAAAAAAGGATCTTGATTTCTTTCCTCCATCCATATTCATACATATAGAATTCTTATCATGATTCATGAATTAATGCCTACCTAATTCTTTCTATTTATTGATATAATGAGTATTTTATTGAAAGATTCAGTTATTACCGAACAAAGGGAATAAAGGATAAGATCAATTCGGAAGCACCTTTTTGATTATTCTAGCAGACCGAATTCCATTGGTCTCATTTGGGGCTTTCCAATGTATCTTTACATTTTTGATGGCCATAGAGAAGCCGTATGAAGCTGAGGTTTCATGTACGGTTTTGAAATAGCGATGAAAACAGTGATGTTATTATCGACTATGATTATCTAACAGTTCAAGTACAGTTGATATAGTTGAAGCACAGTCCAAATATGGTCTTTGGGGGTGGAATCTGTGGCGTCAGCCTATAGGGTTTCTCGTTTTTCTCATTTCTTCTCTAGCCGAATGTGAGAGATTGCCCTTTGATTTACCAGAAGCAGAAGAGGAATTAGTAGCAGGTTATCAAACCGAATATTCGGGTATCAAATATGCTCTCTTTTATCTTGCTTCTTACCTCAATTTATTAGTTTCTTCATTATTTGTCACAGTTCTGTACTTAGGTGGGTGGAATTTTTGGATTCCGTACGTATACATTCCTGAACTTTTCGGAATCAATCAAATGGCTGCAATTTTTGGAATGACAATTGGTATCTTTATTACATTAGCTAAAGCTTATTTGTTTCTCTTTCTTTCTATCACAACAAGATGGACTTTACCTAGGATGAGAATAGATCAGTTATTAAATCTTGGATGGAAATTTCTTTTACCTATTTCTCTAGGTAATCTGTTATTGACAACTTCTTCTCAGCTTTTTTCATTATAAATAACAGAATACGATAACAAGATTTTCGATTCATAATCTCTCTCAAACAAGAAAAAGAAACTTCCATTTTTTCATGGATATTTACAATATGTTCCCTATGGTAACTGGGTTCATGAATTATGGCCAACAAACAATACAAGCTGCAAGGTACATTGGTCAAAGTTTCATAATTACCTTATCCCACACAAATCGTTTACCTGTCACTATTCAATATCCTTATGAAAAATTGATCATGTCAGAGCGTTTCCGGGGTCGAATCCACTTTGAATTTGATAAATGTATTGCTTGTGAAGTATGTGTTCGTGTATGCCCGATAGAACTACCCGTTGTTGATTGGAGATTGGAAAGAGATATTAAAAAGAAACAATTGCTTCATTATAGTATTGATTTCGGGGTTTGTATATTTTGTGGTAACTGTGTCGAGTATTGTCCAACAAACTGTTTATCAATGACTGAAGAATATGAACTTTCTACTTATGATCGTCATGAACTGAATTCTAATCAAATTGCTTTGGGTCGCTTACCAATCTCAATAATTGGAGATTACACAATTCAAACAATTATGAATTCGACTCAAATTCCAATAGACAAAGAGAAATCCTTTGATTCAAGAACGATTACTAATTATTAAGATTTTTTTGGATAGAAACCATCCATCCAATCTTTTTTTGGTTAGTCAGTAACTCATAAAAAAACTCATAACTATTGCTTATCGAGAATCACTGGTTGATTGAAATTGAGAATCTCTTTTTTTCGTCATTAGATGATTTCGAAATAGACAATTTCAACCACTATTCAAACTAGTGTTCAAATTAGCCGTTTTTAGGATAAAAAACTCTAATTCCATTAATCCATACTTCCATTTCATTCTATAGAAAAATGGATCGTAGACTATATTATATACAATAAATACAATAAAAAAATAGGGTAACCCCCTTTTTCTTTCCTGGACCATTTAGTAAGGTCATGAAATATTTCAAGTTCTTGATTTTTGTTTATACATAATGGATTTACCTGGAACATTACATGATATTCTTTTCGTATTCCTGGGATCAGTTCTTGTATTCGGGGGTATAGGGGTAGTATTATTTACCAATTCAATTTATTCTGCCTTTTCGTTGGGATTGGTTCTTGTTTGTATATCCTTATTCTATATTTCATTGAATTCCTATTTTGTAGCTGCCGCGCAGCTACTTATTTATGTGGGAGCCATAAATGTATTGATCATATTTGCTCTAATGTTCATGAATGGTTCAGAATATTCCAATGATTCCTATCTTTGGACCGTTGGAGATGGGCTTACTTCACTGATTTGTACAACTATTCTTTTTTCACTAATAACTACTATCCCAGATACCTCATGGTACGGAATTCTTTGGACTACAAGATCAAACCAAATTATAGAACAGGACCTCATAAATAACGTTCAACAAATTGGGATTCATTTAGCAATAGATTTCTTTCTTCCGTTTGAACTCATTTCTATAATTCTTTTAGTTTCCTTGATAGGTGCAATTACTATGGCTCGACAATAAGAAATAGTGAAAATGATTCCAAACTAAAAGAATTTTGGATTCTAAATAACATATAAAATCCAAATTCTTATTTGGAAATCAAAAAAAGAAAAATATAGTCAATTTTTGGAATCAAATCATAAAAAAAAATAGATCCAAAATATTTAGATAAATTGAAGAAAAATTTCTTTTAACGAAAAATTATAAATAAAAATTATAAATTATATAATTAATATTTAGAATTCATTCATTTTTTCTATTTTTTTGATTTTAGTGAGTCGGAAACAATTTTATTGAAAAATTGAAGAAATCAATTTCAATTTATTTCTTCATTTATTTTATCATATTTTATGAAATATATATATCAATATGCATGGATAATACCGTTTCTTTCACTTACAGTTCCTATATTAATAGGACTTATACTTTTACTTATTTCAACAGCAACAAGAAATACCCGTCGAATATGGTCTTTTATTAGTATTTTCTTCTTAAGTTTAATTATGATATTTTCATTCTATTTATCTATTCAAGAAATAAATGGAATTTTTATTCATCAGTATTTATGGTCTTGGACTATTAATAATGATTTTTCCTTAGAATTTGGATACTTAATTGATCCACTTACCTCAATTATGTTAATACTTATTACTACTATTGGCATAACAGTTCTTATTTATAGTGATAATTACATGTCTCATGATCAAGGATACTTAAGATTTTTTGTTTATTTAAATCTTTTTAATACTTCTATGTTAGGATTAATAACAAGTTCTAATTTAATACAAATTTATATTTTTTGGGAACTTGTGGGAATGTGTTCTTATTTATTAATAGGTTTTTGGTTTACTCGACCACGTGCAGCAAGTGCTTGCCAAAAAGCTTTTATAACCAATCGTGTAGGAGATTTTGGTTTATTATTAGGAATCTTAGGTTTTTATTGGATAACAGGTAGTTTTGAATTCCGAGATTTGTTTAAGATAACAAATAATTTTATTAATCAAAATGAAGTCAATTCTTTATTTCTAATTTTCTGCACTTTCTTATTATTTGTCGGTGCAATTGCTAAATCTGCACAATTCCCCCTTCACATATGGTTACCTGATGCCATGGAAGGACCTACCCCCATTTCTGCTCTTATACATGCTGCTACTATGGTAGCAGCAGGTATTTTTCTTATAGCTCGACTTTTTCCTCTTTTCTTAATTATACCTTATATAATGAATATTTTTTCTTTAATAGGTCTAATAACATTATTGTTAGGAGCTACTTTGGCTCTTGCTCAAAAAGACATTAAAAGAAGCTTAGCCTACTCTACAATGTCCCAGTTGGGTTATATTATACTAGCTCTAGGAATAGGTTCATATCGAACGGCTTTATTCCATTTGATAACTCATGCTTATTCTAAGGCCTTATTGTTTTTAGGATCTGGATCTATTATTCATTCAATGGAACCTATTATTGGATATTTACCAGAAAAAAACCAGAATATGATTCTTATGGGTGGTTTAAAAAAATATATTCCAATTACAAGAATTCTTTTTTTATTGGGTGCACTCTCTATCTCTGGTATTCCACCTCTTGCTTGTTTTTGGTCTAAAGATGAAATTCTTAATGAGAGTTGGTTATATTCCCCAATTTTTGGAGTAATAGTTTATTTGACAGCTGGACTCACTGCATTTTATATGTTTCGAGTATATTTACTTACTTTTGATGGATATTTACGTGTTCATTTTCAAAATTCTAGTAATACTAGAAGTAATTCATTTGATTCAATATCTTTATGGGGTAAAAATACATTGGATAAAATAAATACTAATTTTACTTTATCAAAAATAAATAATAAGGTTTCCTTTTTTTCAAAAGATAAAGAAAATAATATAAAAAGTAGAATCCACTACTTTTATAATTACTTTGAAAATAAATATATCTCCATATATCCTCATGAATTGGAGAATACTATGCTATATCCCCTTCTTCTATTAGTACTATTTACTTTATTTACTGGATTAATAGGAATTTCTTTTGATAAAAAAGGATTAGATCTTGATATATTATCAAAATGGTTAACTTTATCATCAAATCTTTTTGTTGAAAGTGCAAATTCTTATATAAATTCATATGAATTTTTTAAAAATGCAATAGTTTCAATAAGCATAGCAACTTTTGGACTATTAATAGCATATATTTTATACGGATCTGCCTATTCTTTTTCTCAGAATTTGAATTTTATTAATTTTTTTCTAAAAAGAAAAACAAGGCTTAAAAAAAAATTATTGGATCCAATTCAAAATATAATATATAATTGGTCATATAATCGTGGTTATATAGATGTTTTTTATACTCGAGTTTTTATCTTGGGTATAAGAAGGTTCAGTGAATTCATTGAATTTTTTGATCGATATATAATTGATCAAATTCCAAATGGAATTGGTGTTATCAATTTTTTTATAGGAGAAGTAATTAAATATATAGGAAATGGGAGGATTTCATCTTATTTCTTTTTCTATTTATCTTTTATATTAATATCTTTCTTCATTTTTCTATTTTAATTAAAATAATTTATATACATATTTTTTTATAAAAAACAATAATAAAAGAAAATTTTTATTCTTTTTAGTGTATTTTTTACTGAATCTATTTTTGATTTAATTCGAATTAAGTAAAATCTATTTCTATTTATATATAGTAAAAAGATCCATTTTGAACAAAACATGTCTTTCACATAAAATAATACAAAAAATAACCCACTTTCAATGGCAGTTCCAAAAAAGCGTACTTCTATGTCAAAAAAACGTATTCGTAGAAATATTTGGATAAAAAAAGGCTATTTAATCGCAAAAAAAGCTTCTTATTTATCAAAATTTACTTCTATGATAAATTCGGATAATATTATTCAAAAACAACGAAATAGGAATGTTCTAAATCGGAAAGTCTTTGGTTTTGGTTTTTTGTCTAAAAACCTATTTAATCAATAGATATAAACCAAAATATTATAGATTAAATAAAAACCAAATTGAAATAGTATTTTTTTTTCGTTTTTGAATTAATTTCTATTTAATATTCATTAATATTAATGAAAATGAATTTAGAGATTTTTTCTCTTTTTGACTTTGTATTTTATATTGATTAATATTAATTTAGCTCAAATTAGTGTACAGATTATCTATTTTTTTATTTTTATTATATCGATAAAAAAATTTTTTATAATAAATAATATATATTTCATTAATTTTAAGTACGTTTCAATATCAATTTTCACAATAGAAAAATATGAAAAAATTCTTTTTTTCTATTGTGAAAAATAGAATAAGAATAAGAATATCATAGATTTTCGAGAAAAATTCTCATTTTTTGATTATATGTTTATCCAAAGTCTAAAAACGAATTGATTTCATAAATGTTATCATAGATTTTTAATGAGATGACTTTGGATTATTTTTATAATAAACACTATTGATTTTGTATTATATTTAACACATTAAATCATTTAAAAAGAAAATAAAATTGTTTTTATTTAATATGGATATCAAATTTCGATAAGATTCTAAAATGAATTATTAATTGTTGATTGTTTTTCCATTTTGGATTCAAATAGTTCATTCTTGACAATTCTTTATGAATTTATTATTATTTTAAATAAGCCGCCATGGTGAAATTGGTAGACACGCTGCTCTTAGGAAGCAGTGCTAAACGCATCTCGGTTCGAGTCCGAGTGGCGGCATGCTCTAAAAAAGATACAATAGATTCTAAAATGAAAATATAAAGTATAATATATTTAATAATTCTCAATTTGAGATTTTGTAATGAAAATTCTTTTATGATATTTACAACTTTAGAACATATATTAATTCATACTTCTTTTTCAATTGTTTCCGTTGTAATTATGATTTATGTGGTAAGCTTACTAGTTCGTGAAATTGTTGAATTACATGATTCACCAGAAAAAGGGATGATAGCTACTTTTTTCTTTACATCTGGATTTTTAATTTTTCGTTGGATTTCCTTAGAAAATTTTCCATTAAGTAATTTATATGAATCTTTAATATTCCTTTCATGCAGTTTCTACATTATTCATAGGGTTTCGAAGGTTCGAGGTTATCAACATGAATTAAGCACAATAGCTACACCAAGTACCATTTTGACTCAGGGTTTTGCTACATCAATTCTTTCAACTGAAATGCATCAACCTGGAATATTAGTACCTGCTTTACAATCTCAGTGGTTAATGATGCACGTAAGTATGATGTTATTAAGTTACGCAGTGCTTTTATGCGGATCTTTATTATCCATTGCTCTTCTCGTTATTAGATTTCGAAAAAAGATGTATTCTTTTTATATTAGTAAAATGAATTATTGGAATGAAAAAACAAATATTTTTAAAAATACTCCTTTTTCTTTACTTCAAAATTATTATAAATATGAATTAATTGATCGTTTGGATTATTGGAGTTATCGTGTTATCAGTTTTGGCTTTACTTTTTTAAGCATCGGTATTCTTTGTGGAGCAGTATGGGCTAATGAAGCCTGGGGATCCTATTGGAACTGGGATCCAAAAGAAACTTGGGCATTTATTACTTGGACCATATTTGCAATTTATTTACATATTAGAACAAATTTTAATTGGAAAGGTAAAAATTCTGCACTTTTAGCCTCTATCGGATTTTTTCTTATTTGGATATGCTATTTTGGAATTAATCTTTTAGGAATAGGTTTACATAGTTATGGTTTATTCATTCAAATTAAGATTTAGTTTAATAAATTATATAAATATATATATCAATATATATATCTTAATACTTCATATATAAGATATATAATCTAAAAAATACCCTATAAGAAACTCTATATTATAATAATCAGAGTTGTTTTTATTAGTTTTTGAGAATCATTTAAATGATTCTCAAAAACTTAGGATGAATTCAGTTCTAATTTTTTTGTTTTCCAATTGAAACTTTTTAATTTTTTTATTATGGAATAAAAAAACCTTAATTAAAATCAAAAAATGACAAGATATATTTTTTTATTCTCAATAAAAGACGACTATCTATGATAATAATTGAACAAGATAGTTTGTACTGTCTCAACCGATAGTGAAAGAAAAAAATCAGGATAAATACCAATTCCTATTATTGGAAAGAAAAGACAGATTGAAAGAAAGAATTCTCGTGGTCCTGAATCAGAATTAAAAAAATGAGAGTTTGGAACATAAAATAACTTATATCCATAGAACATCTGCCGTAACATAGATAATAAGTAAATAGGAGTTAATATTATTCCAATAGCTATTACTGAAGTAATTAGAATTTTAGGCATTAAAAGAAATTTTTCATTAGTAATAAATCCTAAGAAGATTACAAATTCTGCAATAAAACCGCTCATTCCTGGTAATGCAAGAGAAGCCATCGAGAAACTACTGAACATAATAAATATCTTGGGCTTTGATATCGCTAGCCCTCCCATTTCTTCAAGATAAACAAGATGCATTCTATCACAACTCGTTCCTACCAAGAAAAAAAGTGCAGCACCAATAAATCCATGAGAAAGTATTTGTAAAATGGCGCCATTAAGTCCTGTATCAGTTATAGAACCAATTCCTATAATTATGAAACCCATATGAGATATAGAAGAGTATGCTATTCTCTTTTTTAAGTTTCGTTGACCAATAGAGGTTAAAGCTCCATAAATAACTTGTATCATTCCTATTATTACCAAATAAGGACAAAATATAGAATGAGCTCGGGGTAATAATTCCATATTGATCCGAATTAATCCATACGCCCCCATTTTTAATAAAATACCGGCTAATAACATACATGTACTGTAATGTGCTTCGCCATGAGTATCCGGTAACCATGTGTGTAGGGGTATAACTGGCAATTTGACAGTATACGCAATAAGAAAACCAAAGTAGAATATTATTTCTAACCAAACAGGATACAATTGATTGGTTAATCTTTCAAAATGGAATGTTGGTTTATTTGAACCATATAAACCAATACTTAAAATTCCTATTAACAAGAAAATAGAACCCCCTGCCGTATACAAAATAAATTTAGTAGCTGAGTAAAGACGTTTCTTCCCCCCCCACATTGATAAAAGTAGGTAAACAGGAATTAATTCTAATTCCCACATTATAAAAAAAAGTAAAAGGTCTTGAGAAGAAAATAATCCTATTTGACCACTATACATTGCTAGCATTAGAAAGTAGAATAACTGAGGACTTCGAGTAACTGGCCAAGCCGCTAAATTGGCTAAAGTAGTAATAAATCCTGTCAGTAAAATAGGTCCTATAGAAAGCCCATCAATTCCTAACCTCCAGTGAAAATCAAATATATCTATCCATTTGAAATCTTCCTTTAATTGGATTAATGTATCATCAAATTGAAAATGATAAGAGAATACATAAGCTATTAGAAGAAGTTCTAGTAAACATATACATAGACTATACCATCGATATATCTTATTCCCTTTATGAGGAAAAAAGAAAATAAAGCAACCTGCAAAAATGGGAAAAATAACAAGTAGTGTTAAGTACGGAAAATAGATCATGATAAAGACGTGATACATTTTGACCAGAGAAACCCATGTTCAAAATAATCAAATTCATCAAATACGGGCTTTTTCGATAAATAGGAATCAAATGAATGATTCAAGTGGAAGTTTTATTTGTAACGTATCAATAACCTAGAGCCATACTACGAGTTGTTTCAGGTCCTAAATAAACACGGATACTTAAAAAATCTGTTGGACAAGCAGATTCACACCTTTTACAACCTACACAATCCTCAGTTCTTGGTGCGGAAGCAATTTGTTTTGCTTTACATCCATCCCAAGGTATCATTTCCAATACATCTGTAGGACAAGCTCGCACACATTGAGTACACCCTATACAGCTATTATAAATTTTGACTGAATGTGACATTTGATCCCCAAATTTTAGTTTTGAATATAAAGATTTTTCGATCTGGTCAAAATAACTAAATAAATCCATTTTATTAGAAATACCAGATCAAGCAGTGGTTTATAAAAAATTGAACAACCAATATAATGAAATCTCTTTCTAAAAAAGGCTAAAAGACTTTGAATTTCATCTCAATAGCTACCGAATTTTAGATACTATGTTAATTTATTCAGCAATTGGCTATAATTACTTTATTTAATATAATATATTCAACTAAAAATTTCAATAAATAATTCAATTAGAATCGAAAGTTAAAGAAGAAAATGAAAATAAAAAACTAAGAAATTGAGAATATTTTTTGATCTTTTTTTCTTTTTAATGTATTCTAATATATCTTTTTTATTGAAATAATTTCTCTATATAATTTATGTATATGATAAATATAACTAATTATTCAATAAATTAGATTGATTTATATTAACAGATTTTCGATTACGATGAATAGATGAAATAATTGCTAGTCCAATGGCGGATTCAGCAGCTGCAATAGCCATAACAAAAATAGAAAAAATATCTCCTTTTAACTGCCGATTATCAAATATATTCGAAAGTATTATTAAATTTAAATTAATCGAATTTATTATAAGCTCAAGACATATAAGTGCTCTAATCATACTTCGACTTGTGATTAATCCATAAATACCGATGGAAAATAAATAGATACTTAAAAAAAATATATGTTCAAACATTATTGATTAATTCCTTATTTTTGGTTATTTATCTTTAGTTATCCATTTTTCGTTAAAAGAAATTTTTCTTCAATTTATCTAAATATTTTGGATCTATTTTTTTTTATGATTTGATTCCAAAAATTGACTATATTTTTCTTTTTTTGATTTCCAAATAAGAATTTGGATTTTATATGTTATTTAGAATCCAAAATTCTTTTAGTTTGGAATCATTTTCACTATTTCTTATTGTCGAGCCATAGTAATTGCACCTATCAAGGAAACTAAAAGAATTATAGAAATGAGTTCAAACGGAAGAAAGAAATCTATTGCTAAATGAATCCCAATTTGTTGAACGTTATTTATGAGGTCCTGTTCTATAATTTGGTTTGATCTTGTAGTCCAAAGAATTCCGTACCATGAGGTATCTGGGATAGTAGTTATTAGTGAAAAAAGAATAGTTGTACAAATCAGTGAAGTAAGCCCATCTCCAACGGTCCAAAGATAGGAATCATTGGAATATTCTGAACCATTCATGAACATTAGAGCAAATATGATCAATACATTTATGGCTCCCACATAAATAAGTAGCTGCGCGGCAGCTACAAAATAGGAATTCAATGAAATATAGAATAAGGATATACAAACAAGAACCAATCCCAACGAAAAGGCAGAATAAATTGAATTGGTAAATAATACTACCCCTATACCCCCGAATACAAGAACTGATCCCAGGAATACGAAAAGAATATCATGTAATGTTCCAGGTAAATCCATTATGTATAAACAAAAATCAAGAACTTGAAATATTTCATGACCTTACTAAATGGTCCAGGAAAGAAAAAGGGGGTTACCCTATTTTTTTATTGTATTTATTGTATATAATATAGTCTACGATCCATTTTTCTATAGAATGAAATGGAAGTATGGATTAATGGAATTAGAGTTTTTTATCCTAAAAACGGCTAATTTGAACACTAGTTTGAATAGTGGTTGAAATTGTCTATTTCGAAATCATCTAATGACGAAAAAAAGAGATTCTCAATTTCAATCAACCAGTGATTCTCGATAAGCAATAGTTATGAGTTTTTTTATGAGTTACTGACTAACCAAAAAAAGATTGGATGGATGGTTTCTATCCAAAAAAATCTTAATAATTAGTAATCGTTCTTGAATCAAAGGATTTCTCTTTGTCTATTGGAATTTGAGTCGAATTCATAATTGTTTGAATTGTGTAATCTCCAATTATTGAGATTGGTAAGCGACCCAAAGCAATTTGATTAGAATTCAGTTCATGACGATCATAAGTAGAAAGTTCATATTCTTCAGTCATTGATAAACAGTTTGTTGGACAATACTCGACACAGTTACCACAAAATATACAAACCCCGAAATCAATACTATAATGAAGCAATTGTTTCTTTTTAATATCTCTTTCCAATCTCCAATCAACAACGGGTAGTTCTATCGGGCATACACGAACACATACTTCACAAGCAATACATTTATCAAATTCAAAGTGGATTCGACCCCGGAAACGCTCTGACATGATCAATTTTTCATAAGGATATTGAATAGTGACAGGTAAACGATTTGTGTGGGATAAGGTAATTATGAAACTTTGACCAATGTACCTTGCAGCTTGTATTGTTTGTTGGCCATAATTCATGAACCCAGTTACCATAGGGAACATATTGTAAATATCCATGAAAAAATGGAAGTTTCTTTTTCTTGTTTGAGAGAGATTATGAATCGAAAATCTTGTTATCGTATTCTGTTATTTATAATGAAAAAAGCTGAGAAGAAGTTGTCAATAACAGATTACCTAGAGAAATAGGTAAAAGAAATTTCCATCCAAGATTTAATAACTGATCTATTCTCATCCTAGGTAAAGTCCATCTTGTTGTGATAGAAAGAAAGAGAAACAAATAAGCTTTAGCTAATGTAATAAAGATACCAATTGTCATTCCAAAAATTGCAGCCATTTGATTGATTCCGAAAAGTTCAGGAATGTATACGTACGGAATCCAAAAATTCCACCCACCTAAGTACAGAACTGTGACAAATAATGAAGAAACTAATAAATTGAGGTAAGAAGCAAGATAAAAGAGAGCATATTTGATACCCGAATATTCGGTTTGATAACCTGCTACTAATTCCTCTTCTGCTTCTGGTAAATCAAAGGGCAATCTCTCACATTCGGCTAGAGAAGAAATGAGAAAAACGAGAAACCCTATAGGCTGACGCCACAGATTCCACCCCCAAAGACCATATTTGGACTGTGCTTCAACTATATCAACTGTACTTGAACTGTTAGATAATCATAGTCGATAATAACATCACTGTTTTCATCGCTATTTCAAAACCGTACATGAAACCTCAGCTTCATACGGCTTCTCTATGGCCATCAAAAATGTAAAGATACATTGGAAAGCCCCAAATGAGACCAATGGAATTCGGTCTGCTAGAATAATCAAAAAGGTGCTTCCGAATTGATCTTATCCTTTATTCCCTTTGTTCGGTAATAACTGAATCTTTCAATAAAATACTCATTATATCAATAAATAGAAAGAATTAGGTAGGCATTAATTCATGAATCATGATAAGAATTCTATATGTATGAATATGGATGGAGGAAAGAAATCAAGATCCTTTTTTGATTATTCATTGCATTTCTTTTTTCCTGGTCTTCTATCTCAGGGGAGAAAAAAATAAAGGATTAATTCGTTCTTGATAGTCATTTCTTGAATCAGTGAATAGGAGCATACTCTAGATCGGAATCGTAGGAAAGTACTACTTCATCATTTCTACCAATTGAAAGTCCTTATTATGATTCATTTTATGTAGAAAAACCTGTCTTTTGATACCTTACATTATCTCTATTACTAATCCTTTGTGTACCTTGGTGTTCCTAACTGTCCACTGACTTTTGATTGATCCCCGGTATAGTAATACATAGGAGACAGTAGTAAAAACTCCATACAGTTGATCTTTTTTTTTGCACCCGCTTCAAGATATGATGACTAATCAAAAAATCACAATTTTGGGGTAAACAGTTTCAACTGCTTATGTTTATTTCAACTTGATTCTTGTACATAGGGAATGAGATTTTTTCTTCTCACTACAAATTGATAAGCTGTTTTGTTTCACTCATATAACTATCTGGTTTAACTCATCAACCCGAATGCTGAATCCAAAATGAAAATATCTATTCAATACATTGAACCTCTTTTTTTGCTTTGATTTCTAGAAGAAAGAGAAGTCAACGCTCATATTTCAACGAATCACACGTAGAGATATTGATAATACACATAGAGTTAATGGTATTTCATAACTAATAGATTGAGCAGCAGCTCGTAGACCACCTGAAAAAGAATATTTATTATTCGACCCATATCCTGACATAAGAAGACCGATAGGAGCAATACTTGAAATGGCGATCCATAAAAAAACACCTATACTGAGATCGCCTAAAACAAGACGATAGCCAAAAGGAATTACTAAATAGCTTAGTAAAACTGATATGACTGCTATAGAGGGTCCGACACTAAACAAACGAATATCTCCTCGAGATGGGAGGAGGTCCTCTTTCAAAAGTAGTTTAGTCCCATCTGCTATAGCTTGAAGAATTCCCAACGGACCAGCATATTCAGGCCCAATACGTTGTTGTATCGCTGCAGATATTTTCCTTTCTAACCAAACAATTACTAGTACCCCTATTATAATTCCCAATATCAGGCTCAAAATGGGTACAATCCATATCAGTCCATAGACTTCTTTGAAAAATTCCGATGTAGAAAAAGAATTGATAGTTTCTACTTCTGTCGTATCAATTATCATTTCAACGATCAACTTCTCCCATAATGATATCTATACTACCTAATATCGTCATGATATCAGCCAATTTCATTCTTTTAACTAGCTGAGGAAGAATTTGCAAATTGAGAAAACCGGGTGGACGAATTTTCCATCTCCAGGGGAAAACACTATTATCTCCTATCAAATAAATTCCTAATTCCCCTTTTGGGGCTTCCACTCTCACATAAAGTTCTTGTTTCGACAATTCCAAATTGGGTGAGGGTTTTTTACTTAGAAATCTATATTCAAAATCATTCCATTTGGAATTCTTTGCTCTATCAAAGCGTCGGACTTCTAAATTCTCATAGGGTCCTCCAGGAATTCCTTCTAGAGCCTGTTGAATCATTTTGATGGATTCCCTCATTTCACCAATTCGTACTAAATAACGAGCTAATGAATCCCCTTCTTTTTGCCATTGGACTTCCCAATCAAATTCATTGTAACACTCATAATGATCAACTTTACGAAGATCCCATGGGATTCCAGAAGCTCGTAACATTGGCCCTGATAAACCCCAATTTACTGCTTCTTCTCCACCAATAATACCCACTCCTTCAACTCGTTCCAAAAAAATGGGATTCCGTGTAATAAGTTTTTGATATTCAACAACTCCTGTTAAAAAAGAATCACAGAAATCGAAACATTTCTCTATCCATCCATAAGGTAGATCAGCAGCTACTCCTCCGATGCGGAAATAATTATGCATCATTCGCATACCTGTGGCGGCTTCGAATAGATTGTATATCAATTCTCTTTCTCTGAAAATATAGAAAAAAGGAGTTTGTGCACCGATATCTGCCATAAAAGGCCCAAGCCATAACAAATGCGAAGCTATACGGCTCAATTCCAGCATAATGACTCTGATATAGCTAGCTCTTTGAGGTACTTGAACATTTTCCAATTGTTCTGGTGCATTTACGGTTATTGCCTCTGTGAACATGGTAGCTAAATAATCCCACCGTGTTACATAAGGTAGATATTGTATAATTGTTCGGTTTTCCGCTATTTTTTCCATTCCTCTGTGTAAATAGCCCAATATGGGTTCACAATCAATAACATCTTCACCATCGAGAGTAAGGATCAGTCGCAGAACACCATGCATTGATGGGTGGTGAGGACCCATATTGATTATCATGAGATCTTTTCTTGTAACCGGTACAGTCATATCTTTTCTTCCTGAATTCATTATTCTATGAATTCCTCAAAGTGAGGCTCATCAAAATGAAAAATCGAATACTACTAAAAAAAATTCAAACAATGAAATTAACGAATTTGTGGCTCCCGAATATCCAACTGATCAATTAATTTATTATAACGTACTCGATTTTTCTTTGACAAATAAGCCAGCAACCGTTGACGTTTTCCCAGAATTCTTCGTAGACCCCTTTCCGATAAGAAATCTTTTTTGTGTAATTCTAAATGTGAAGTAAGTCTCCGTATCTTATTGGTGAAACTGAATACTTGAAATTCAACAGAACCCTTGTTTTCTTCTTTTTCTTCTTGTGGAATATTGGAAATGAATGAATTTTTGACCATAAATAACACAATTTTTCTATCTTTTTTCTTTCTTTTTCATGGATGATTTTTCCGATTAGGAAAAATAGCAAAATAATAATTATGCCAGTTATTGGAATCTAGTACACACCAAAATTGGGATTTATTCATATACTACTTTGTGATTCTATCCAAATGGAATTCTCAAAATAAAATGATTTTGAGAAAGAAAAAACTGGAAGTAATGAGCCTACCAATAAAGAGAGGGGGCTCATTACTTCATTTCAATTCCATAAGAAATACAAAAGAAAATCATCATTTTTCTAGGGTTGTTACTCACTTAGAAAATATCCTAATATCAAGAGATTCTTTCAACTCTTTCTCTCGGAGATGCTGATATGCGATTTTGTAAAACGGCATTTTACAATCTACAATGCCGATTTTTTTAACTAAAATCAACCTTTCGATTTCGCGTGGGTTTTTGAAGCTATTGAACTTTTCTTCCTCATGTTTCTTGATTTCCGCTTCAAGTTCGTCGATTTCCCGAAAATACCGACCCAGTCTATATTCAAGGTAACTTACATAAGATCCCCATTTGTCATCTTGATACGCTTCTCTGTTTCTTATCTTTTCTAAATTGTTCTCAAAATGAAGATTGATTTCTTCCGTGCCATTAAGACCTCGTTCTGATTCATTGTGCCAATTCCAAATCCGAGGATTTGTGTCTTCTCGTTGCCCATAGGTTGGTTTGATTGTCTATTTTTTTGATATATATATAAGGTATCCTCCGGATAATGAAAATCGAAGCAATTTGATGTCTGACTGCCTATATGACCAATCGATAGAAATACTCCAACATTATACCTTTAGCATATATAGAATATATGACATTAGATAGATATCATATTCATGGAATACGATTCACTTGAAAGACGCCTTGATGGTGAAATGGTAGACACGCGAGACTCAAAATCTCGTGCTCACGAGCATGGAGGTTCGAGTCCTCTTCAGGGCATAATATTGAGAATGCTCGTTGAATGAGCATTCTCAATAACAGATTTAAGATAATAAAATGGAACTTGAACTATTCTATTCTTGTTCAGGAAGAATAGTTCGAATATCGAGTTCCTTTTTCAGAATCGTCTCCATTGTGACTACACATTGATAAAACCGCTTGGTTTGATCGGATGCTAAGCTATTTTCCTGTTTTAGGTCAATTTTACACCCAAAGAGGATTGCAATCTTCAAATCGAGCATTGCAATCCGCTGAAAGATAATGATTCGCTGCATTTATCGAATCTCTTGAGAGGTCTGGACCACCCGCAGATTTTCTTCTGCTTTGCGGATTTTCCTCTTATGCTCTGAAACCTCTGGAAGCATTTCTTCATGATCAGAAGGGAGAGAGGACCCAATTTCCCATGCGCGACCGGGATATCTCCTGAATATCTTGATAAAATCGTGTTCCAGAGCCCAATACCAATAGAATAATCCTTGGTCAAAACACCCCATCTGAAGATGGACTTCCTTTTCCTCTATTAGTCCCTTCGAAAGACTTTGTCTGATCAATTCTTCCAATGTCTCTCTCAACAAGATGTATTCATCCTCCAGTCTGGCGAGTTTTTTTTTCTTTGTTGGAATTGCAAACACGCTTCCCGATCTAGACCCAATCTTTCGTGTATTATCATCATAATTGATCCAACGACGCGCATTGTCATCATAATTGATCCAACGACGCGTAGTGTCATCTCCATTAGGGGAGATTGGATCACTTCCATCTGGGTGGGGTGATTTAAATAGAATTAGTCTTGTGGACATTCTTTTCGGGCTGCTGCCGAATATGCTGCTTCTGTTTCTGAACATGGACCCCCCTTTCTCTTCCTAAAGTGCAAGTATTCGGTATGTACGAAATCACATTAATATTCTATTTTTGAATCAAAAAACTATGCAGTTTACTTTCACACCTTGGAACTCCAATAAAACGTTTCGTGGAGATCTTCGAGAACAATACCGAGGAAACCTTTATATCATCGGCGCCATAGGAATCGGCGAAGCTTCCTCCAAATAGCCACGAAAGTGTCAGGACCGATCGACACGACTATCCTTATCCTTACCCTCCCCCAGAAGATGGTGGTATTCCATCTCACTCTCCAAACAGTATACATTGGAATTTCTTTCGGCTGCATTTCCAAAAATCCTATTTGGATCCAAAATTGGATGAGCCATTTGGAAAGATCTAAATAAAAAGAAGCAAGCCATTTGCATGCGAATAGAACCAGATCGACTCCCACCATCAGCAGGTCATAAACGGTTTGCGGGAAGCAAATTGTTATGACTACTGCAATATAAAGCGAACCCAGCAGACGCCTATGGTAGATCATCGGTAACCATAGGGTTTTTTCGAGCCAATCTTCCAACAAGGTATACATGAAAATGAATGAAAAAACGACAACAGGCCACCAGATGATCGGCAGCGTCTCTATTAAGTGTTTGAAAGGATTATGTATGGCCCTCATATAGAAACCTCCTAGGTGCAACTAAAAGAAAAAAATAGTTAGTGATATTGAATTTTCCAGAATTATAGTAAATAAGAAAGTGAATGAGATTCGAATCTTGTAAAGTTCTTAGTATGAGTATTTGATTACGATCTTTCGGAATCAAACGATGAAATCGCAATAACACAAAATGGATTCATTTCAAGTTCTTAGTATGAGTATTTGATTCCGATCTTTCGTAATCAAACCATGAAATCGCCATAATTCACTAAGAAGACCTTTTCAAAGAAATCGTAGTACAATAATGCATTGCATGTCCCATAATAAGTCCCATTCTTCTACCCTTTACCGGGGACGACTATATAATACCTTCACACCA